TGAAAATCTATAATAGAAATGTTGCATATTTCTATATCTATATCTCCCGAGAACCTCCTTTTTTTTTACTATGAATCCCTGTTGGATCGTATTCTAACGAATCCTTAGGGAACTCGTAAGAAACTCTTTATTATAAGATAAGGACGGGAGAACAAGAATAAAAAAGCGGATTATCATACATATATTTTGTGTAGAAAGATGAATAGGTACACTTATTTAGTTCTACATTCCTTGCACTTATTATATACTTATAATAAATATACTTATCATAAGATATATTTCTAACAAGTACAAATTTCTAATAAGTACAAATATTAAATCGAGGCACCTATTCTATGACAGATTTCAATTTACCCTCTATTTTTGTGCCTTTAGTGGGCCTAGTATTTCCGGCAATTGCAATGGCTTCTTTATCTCTTCATGTTCAAAAAAACAAGATTGTTTAGATCCGATGGGATCAAATCTCATCAATTTATTTTAACACTTGGACTTGGATCATAATACAGATATCTTTTAGTGGAATAGGGTACGGTACGACATGTGACTCCCTCCGAGCACAAATCAAAAAGCTGTTATTGTTATGCATGCAGATCCATGATATATGGATAAATGCATGTATATTGTATGTGGGTATAGCTGTTTTTGTTTTCAAATAGATCAGCGAATATCTGAAATAGAAAGTCAATGTATCTATATGTATGTAGATATACATAGTGGGATCATATGAAGGGGATGTTATTATTTTATATCTAACCAATTCGATGAATTACTCCTAATGGTTTACATCATAATAGTGCTAGTTGATGAGAGTTACTTCGGGATCAAAACAAAAAAAAAAAGTAAAGTCAAATTCATTTGGCTTATTCTATTCTCTCAATTCCAATAGAATGCAACTGGATCGAGTATGAACTGGCAATCCGAACGTATATGGATAGAACTTATAACGGGGTCTCGAAAAACAAGTAATTTCTGCTGGGCCTGTATCCTTTTTTTAGGTTCACTAGGATTCTTATTGGTTGGAACTTCCAGTTATCTTGGTAGGAATCTGATATCCGTATTTCCCTCTCAGGAAATCCTTTTTTTTCCCCAAGGAATCGTGATGTCTTTCTACGGGATCGCTGGTCTGTTCATTAGTTCCTATTTGTGGTGCACAATTTCGTGGAATGTAGGTAGTGGTTATGATCTTTTTGATAGAAAAGAAGGAATAGTGTGTATTTTTCGTTGGGGATTTCCTGGAATAAATCGTCGCATCTTCCTTCGATTCCTTATGAGAGATATCCAGTCAATCAGAATGGAAGTTAAAGAGGGTCTTTATCCTCGTCGTGTCCTTTATATGGAAATCAGAGGCCAGGGAGCCATTCCCTTGACTCGTACCGATGAGAATTTTACTCCACGAGAAATTGAACAAAAAGCTGCTGAATTGGCCTATTTCTTGCGCGTACCAATTGAAGTATTTTGAAATGAACTGAAGAATGAATGCTTTCTCCGCATGAGGGAAGGAACTCAGGAATCCCCTTTTTAATATAACTGAAGTTTCTTCGGAACGTTTATTCGAGCAAAACATGTTCGATTCTATTTCCCCCGTTCCGTTGGTAATACCGTTGTGTTGTGGCCCATAGAATAAAGCAGGCGGACGAATACGGAACAACCATAATAAGAAGCTATTTTTATCCACCAAAACTCTTTTTTTTACATATGGAACTAAACTCAATTCTTTCATACTAGTAACAAATCTAATAAGTATGTATTCATCACACATATCAGAACATTTCGGAATACAGTACAGAATTCATCTTTTTAGGACCAATATTTTGAATTGATACGTTAGATACAGATGGATCGTATCTCGTAAATTATCTCTCTTTCGTCAATCGATGTTTCTTTTTTTTTATCCTTTCTTTTGCTCCTTGATGACCAAACAATTGGATCTCTCATAACTATTCAATTTCTCTCTTGTTTTGCCACCCATTTCGGATTTCATCATCAATATTCTTCAGAAATATCCCCTCAATTATTCCTGGGCTGTGGGTAGCCAGTGAAACATTTCGAAATAATTGATTGATCCAGGGGGAGTTCTTTCGTCTCGAAATCCGAATAATATTCATTACTTCAAGTGGTTTTTCGGGCATTCATCGAAAGGAACAAATGAAGATACAATTGGTTCGAATTTGACCAATTGAGATATCTGGGAACTTGATTATTTCTTCATTCGAAACGGACCTTTATTCTATTTCTATATTCTTTCTAGATCCAAGGACTAAACAATTCAAAAAAAAAAAGAAGGAATAGATCCGATCCATAGGTTCCATACCTTGTTATAGAACTCATGCTTCATAGAAATATCGGATCAGATAGAGTCGGCGAATGAAGCAGTTTCATTAACAATTTACAGAACAGATTAAAAGTGCCAAAAAAGAAAGCATTGACTCCCCTCCCATATCTTGCATCTATAGTCTTTTTGCCCTGGTGGATCTCTCTCTCATTTAATAAAAGTCTGGAACCTTTAGTTACTAATTGGTGGAATACAAGGCAATCCGAAACTTTTTTGAATGATATTCAAGAGAAGAACGTTCTAGAAAGATTCATAGAATTAGAACAACTATTCCTGTTGGACGAAATGATAAAGGAGTACCCGGAGACACAGATACAAAAGCTTCGTATAGGAATCCACAAAGAAACAATACAATTGGTCAAAATGCACAATGAAGATCATATCCATATAATTTTGCATTTCTCGACAAATATAATCTGTTTTGCTATTCTAAGTGGTTATTCTATTCTGGGTAATGAAGAACTTGTCATTCTTAATTCTTGGGTTCAGGAATTCCTCTATAACTTAAGCGACACAATAAAAGCTTTTTCTATTCTTTTATTAACTGATTTATGTATCGGATTCCACTCGCCCCATGGTTGGGAACTAATGATTGGTTCGGTCTACAAAGATTTTGGATTTGCTCATAACAATCAAATTATATCTGGTCTTGTTTCCACTTTTCCAGTCATTCTAGATACAATTTTGAAATATTGGATCTTCCATTATTTAAATCGTGTATCTCCTTCACTTGTAGTGGTTTATCATTCAATGAATGAATGACGAACTCATTTGATCTGCCGATATCAATCAAATCCGAATGTTACTTCGTACATAAACAAACCATTTTTAATCTGACTCACTCTTTATACTTCTACCCGTCTAAGGGATTCCCCCTCCAGTACAATGGCAGAATCGTGGATAGGGAACTATACTAGCTACCTACCTAATTTATTGTAGAAATTTCCGGGATCAATAATTGGACCATGCAAAATAGAAATACCTTTTCTTGGGTAAAGGAACAGATGACTCGATTCATTTCCGTATCGATCATGATATATGTCATAACTCGGACATCTATTTCAAATGCATATCCCATTTTTGCGCAGCAGGGTTATGAAAATCCACGAGAAGCAACTGGGCGTATTGTATGCGCCAATTGCCATTTAGCTAATAAGCCCGTGGATATTGAGGTTCCACAAGCTGTGCTTCCTGATACTGTATTTGAAGCAGTTGTTAGAATCCCTTATGATATGCAACTGAAACAAGTTCTTGCTAATGGGAAAAAGGGGGCTTTGAATGTGGGGGCTGTTCTTATTTTACCCGAGGGATTCGAATTAGCTCCCCCCGATCGTATTTCTCCCGAGATGAAAGAAAAGATAGGCAATCTGTCTTTTCAGAGTTATCGCCCCACTAAAAGAAATATTCTTGTGGTAGGTCCTGTTCCTGGTCAGAAATATAGTGAAATCGTCTTTCCCATTCTTTCCCCGGACCCTGATACTAAGAAAGACGTTCACTTCTTAAAGTATCCCATATATGTAGGTGGGAACAGGGGAAGAGGTCAGATTTATCCCGATGGGAACAAGAGTAACAATACAGTCTATAATGCTACAGCAGCAGGTATAGTAAGCAGAATAGTACGTAAAGAAAAAGGGGGGTATGAAATAACCATAGCTGACGCATCGGATGGACACCAAGTGGTTGATATTATACCTCCAGGACCAGAACTTCTTGTTTCAGAGGGTGAATCTATCAAGCTTGATCAACCATTAACGAGTAATCCCAATGTGGGTGGATTTGGTCAGGGAGATGCAGAAATAGTACTTCAAGATCCATTACGTGTCCAAGGTTTGTTGTTCTTCTTGGCATCTGTTATTCTGGCACAAATCTTTTTGGTTCTAAAAAAGAAACAGTTTGAGAAGGTTCAATTGTCCGAAATGAATTTCTAGATCCACAGATTCATCAAGCTGGTAAAAAGAGCCGAATTGTTGTGATCGATGCAATTATGTATGATTCAAAAAAATCATGGAAAATGTTTTGCTTGCTTTGTTTATACTGTTTTTCTGCGAGATGCCGGAAATTGCTTGTATCCCATTCCTAGCAATAGTATGTATATTGTGAAGAAGACTACTTGATCCCCCCTTCTTTTTTTCAATCAAAATGGGAGTGTTGTGACTATGCTAGGCCTCCCATTGGCAGATTGTAAATGCCATGTAATGCATCAATAGTTTTTTTGTACCTAATAGAATCGAATTCTAATAGATAATAGGCATAAGTAGGAGGGGAATACACGCGGATAAATGAAAGGAACAAATGATTCTAGGAGGGATTACTCGTCTTCCTAATCTTCCACACAAGAAAAGGGTGGAAAATTCCTTTTCTTGTGTGGAAATAATAATGATTATTGATCCCGTTCGTCAAAGATTACTATTTATTTGATTTTCCAGTTCTATCGGAACTCGTTTGTTTCGATTCATAAGAAGTAGTGGACAAACAAAAAAGGGGTGGGAGTAACTTACTGAGCAAATAAAACTTCTTCAATGAACTTATAAAAAAAAAATGAACTTATAAAATAAAAAAAAGTAAAAATAAAAAAGAAAATTTCAAGCAAAAAAAAGACTCTTAATGCTCCGGGCGAAAAGATGAAATCTTGGATTTTTGCGCATATCCCAATCCTTATTGATTATCT